ATTCCGTTATGGTCCAATTCTGACCGGTAATAGATCCCGGGGCTTTGCAATATTTGACTGATCACAATTCTGTATAGTCCATTTACTATAGAAGTTCCCAGGGAATTCATTAGAGGAATGTTTCCAATAAAAATTGTTTGTTCTTGCATATCCCTACGGGTTTTCCAAATTAATCCTGCAGATACGTATAATTCAGAAGAATATGTGAGTGATTCATATACAGCATCTCTTTCTTTTATCAATGGTTCTACCAATTTATATGTTTCCACAAATAATTGAAATTCAATTTCTTGATCTGTATCTTCAATTTTTGGAAACTTAGAAAGTTCTTCTGTTAAGCCATGATCAATGAACCTACAAAACCCTTCAAATTGTATCTGATTAAACCCAGGTATTGTAGACATTCTCTCATTTCCACCCCCAAGCATTTTATTTATTTCCCATTAAAAAAAAAAAATCCCATTATTTGCTTATTCATCATCAAATGGATCGATCTAGCAATGATGGAATTTATATTATGTTTACTGAATCACATGAAATTTTACCTAACTCCATAGGTGTAATAGATGTAATGCATGAAATACATATGAACGTAGGACTAAAAAGACTTTTATACTCAAATTGGAATTTGCAACAACTACAAATGAAATACAAAGGAATTGGTAAATTCTATTTAGACTTATGGAGTTTTGTATAGAATATCTATATCAAAACAAAAGTGAGTCAATTTCTACCATTATTATGATATTCCAATCCGATTGGGTACTATAAATAGATTCGGGATTTGATCCGCAGAAACAATATAGAATTTTTTTGTATTTTTTTAACAACATGGAACTTTTTCGTGGATTCCACTGTTAAAAAAAAATTCGCATAGAATAGAAGAGAGATATTTTACCTATACCTAATATTTTTTTTAGTAGAATTCGTAGAATACCATTGAAGTATGTATGAAGACTTGTATTTTTTAATAAAATAAACATGTGCAGATATATATAGTTATATATATCTACTCCTTTATTACAGTTCTATGGATGGTGGACACCACAGTCAGACTCTATCCAAATTTCGATTTTCTATTTAATGATAATTAAAAAAAAAATTGTCAAAATTGAATTCCGAAAATTTACTATAGGCATCTTATATAGATAAGATACCCAATTAGATTGGGTAATAGTAATCGTTTCTGTTCTGGGGTTTACATATACTCATAATCGCTATTATAATTTTAATTAAGAAGGAGTTTTTTATGGTTATGGAAACGAATCAATACGGATTAGTAATGATTCGTTATCTAGCAATTTTGATTTAGTTAGATAAGGTATCAATTTGGGTATTTTTTTCTTATATCATTAGGGAAACCGAATTTTCAATTTTCATCCAAGAATCATTTATGAATTCACAGTCAATAGTTAAAGTTAACGGTTCCCATTTGTCCTGAATTTTTTGTTTTGTGACCTAAAATCCCCATTTGATTTTTGATTTTCTTTCAATAGAAAAAGAAAGCAAAGTTTTTCGGTTTTTAGTTTTAGATATTGTGTGTTGTAAGATACTATCAATCGAAGAGATGGAGCCAATCCAATATTTTGTATCGTTTTGGCGGCATGGCCGAGCGGTAAGGCGGGGGACTGCAAATCCCTTTATCCCCAGTTCAAATCCGGGTGCCGCCTCATCAACAAACAAAAGAATCGAAATACCTTCTTATGTTTTGCTGATATAACTTTATCATTTTTTTTTCCAGCAGAAGGACAAAGCCTCTTTAGATTTGCTTGATTCTAAGCATCGTTGGGGTTCTCTAAAATGCTATAAATCCTTGCGTCTAGGTTTCAAGAATTTAGTAGATTAATGAAAAATAATCGTATCGTTAAATCTTGATATGATAGCCCTTCGACTACTAATGTAGTGTCTACTGATTGGGTCTTGAATTAGCGAATCGAATTTCATTTTTAGTTACGGAAAGGAGGAAGATACTTTATATACGATATACGAACTCATGAAAGTATCTGAGTGCTCGAGCATTCAATCAATATTATATTGAATCGATAATTGGCTTGTTTTTTTTTTTATTTGAATCTTATCTTAAAAAAAGAAATTCTTTCTTTTCGATAAGCTCTAGTCACGCATGTAAGAGGCCATACCATCTCCCGATTGTCTCTATGAAACAATCGGGAGACAGTAAAGATTAGATCAAATGAGAAACGAATAAAATAATAGGGGTATGTGATAGATAGTGATCTATCTTGATTCTCCATTTTGAGACTTTTTACTTAATGTAATGAAATGCAGGGCAACAAAAGAAAGACTAGCTCTTATTCTTACTACATGTTACTAACACTCTTTTGATACTTCCAAGAGTTTCTCTGCCTCTTTGATTTATTTGTGCTTAATTTTTTCGCTTATACTATAAATCATATAATAACTTGTTATAAGTCGATTTTTGGATTGTTTGATCAATGGTGTTGTTGTTGTGCCCGAATCTCTTTTTGACTATGCGCTAGTGATTCCACTATTATTAGTGAATAATAATTATTAGTGAGCAATAATGGAATAATTCTTTTATATTCATAGAGATAGGGGACATAATTCACATGGATATGGTAAGTCTCGCTTGGGCTGCTTTAATGGTAGTCTTTACATTTTCTCTTTCACTCGTAGTATGGGGAAGAAGTGGACTCTAGAAGTACTACTAATTGAAGAATCAAACTGTATCGAGTGTTTTTGTTTTATTTTATAGATCGTTCTGCAAAACTTTTTTTCTTTGATTTTTTTTTTTTTGAACAGTAAAAAAAAAGAGTTCTGTTATTATTATAAGTTTTTAAGTGGATACATACTTTCGACATGAAAGAACATAGACATAGTGGTTGTCCAATGAGATACTACGCATAATAATATACTACCTCATAAATAGTACCTCGGGGTAGCCACCCACATATTACGTGCTTACCACTTATTTTATTTATTATTATTAGTATTTTAGTTATTTTCAAAATAGGAGTTATGCTTGTTTTATGGAACTCATTTCATATCATATCATGGTTCAAACGTTAAAGATGGGGTTTGCTAATTCTTTTCGAAGCGAAATCCGACGATAAAAAGTTCCCACGGAACCGAACCCCTGGATCATCTGTCAACTGCTCAATCAATTACTTCTTTCGAATGCTAAAAAAGGATTAGTGGCCTTTCGATTATTTCATTTCAGATTCATTGGAATCAACATGAATTATGAAGCAAAGAAAGAGAATTGGGCCACTATGTATATTATATTAACATTACATATATGTAATTGATTATGATATTTATATATAAATAGAAAGATATATATTGTAGATTCATCTATATTCAAATTGATCTATATTGAACCTCTATTTTTATCCAGTACAATTTTATACACTTCAATAACAATAATAGATAGTATGGTAGAAGGATTCATATATTTCTTTCTACCATACTATCAGATCTCATAGAATACTTCTCTCGTAGAATACTGATAATTCTAGTCCGTCAATTTCATTTAAGACGCGAAATTTTCATCCTTTTCATTTTTCTTATCTTCAAGCATTGATAAGAACTAAAAAGTCAAGGTTAATTCAAATTAATCACTTTGACTGATTGTTTTTACGTATATTATAAGTAAAAAGGCGGTAGGAACTAGAATGAACAGTGCAGTAGCAATAAATGCGAGAATATTGACTTCCATAATCTCATCGTTTCATTTTTTATTCGCAATAACTCGGGATTTAATCCCATAGAGATGATAAATGTTTCGCTTGTAAATTCAATGGGATGCATTGCATCTCGATGATATCGAATCGTATTAAAATATCATGAATAACAATATCGGAGCTATCAAATCGATTCATCGTCGAGAATTGAATAGTATAACATAGGAAGATCTTTTATCCATACCGAATTGAAACAAAATGGGATTCCTGATGCAATCAAGAATTTCGTTACTTTTTTTTTATTTCTAATTTTTTGCATTCTTTCTTTTCTATAATCTACTGCCCTCTTGTCCAATGCAATCATCTGATGAAGTCTCATCAGACTACCTTTACCCTCACATTGGTTATAAACAAACTTAAGCAAACAATAGCACGGATATAGTTTGCTTTAAGACGAAAAATTAGATCAAAGTTGACTATGTTAAATTTATTTTGTATCGTCCAAATTCCCTTTGTGTATGTGCTTCCCGGAAACGTATAGTACTCTATTCCATTACAAAAATCGGGCGTAATCAAAAAAGCTATACCCAGTACGGTATTCCTTCGAATCCTGAATATGATGCTACTAATAATTGTGGTAATTCACATATGTCACATATGTCTTTCTCCCATCAATCAGTACTCGTTGAGGAAATTGAAATTCCCATATTTTTTTTGATGAAAAATGTGAAAAAAAAAAAAGACAGATCCCGTTTGGAATAAAATTCAGTTATCTTATTTGTTCTTTCTTTGACGGGAAAGGGAGAGATGAATTGATGTATTTTTTTATTGGATTTGGATTGGATCCATCGGGACTGACGGGGCTCGAACCCGCAGCTTCCGCCTTGACAGGGCGGTGCTCTGACCAATTGAACTACAATCCCAGGGAAATAAAGTGTACAACATATGTTGTTGATTTAATTTCCTTCAAACCCTTCTCCCTTCTAGGCAGATTTTTGATTCGAATTGTCATATTCTAACAGACAGAGACGCGAGTAATAGATTGATATGCGCGGAGACATGTACTTTAGTGAGAGGAGCATGGATTAATAGTTATTTTTTCGTTATTGTAAAATTGATTGATAATCAATCTGTCAATGAATAAAAAAAGAGTTTTTTTTTTTTTTTATTCTTCCGTATCAAGTCAAGCATTTCTGTAGAAGGACAAATGGGTTATATCATTTTATGATGGATCCGCGAATTATTGGGCCGAGCTGGATTTGAACCAGCGTAGACATATTGCCAACGAATTTACAGTCCGTCCCCATTAACCGCTCGGGCATCGACCCGGGAAGAATC